TACATAGTGGCGTCAGTTTTGTAACACTATGTATACCAACACGTATCAGAACTCGTTGAAGGCGCTAGTCGAGACTTTCATGGTTTTGGGGTTTGACATGAATCACAAGACTCTTCGGGCGTAGGGGGTAGGGGGGTTTGTCGCGCGGAAACCTTTCTCCTTGTTTAGTAAAGAGGGGGGCAGTAATATAGGGGTCTGTGAGCTGAGTAAAGAGGGTTTATGCACTTGATATCAGTTATGCAATTCATCTATGATTGCTCATGAATGAATTACAACAGTCTGTCCATTCTGCAAGGAAATGTTCAACCCTGAACGTTAACATTAGGAAGGAGTCGCCAAATGCCAAGTGAAAGTGAACGGAAAAAAAGAGAACCAAATGCCTATAAGTGAACGCCCGGCTTGGTGGGTAACGAGTCAATAGGACTCCAACATTAACTTATGTCTTAGCAGTTTCACTACAGAGGATTGATGAACGTGTGGCCCTGAAATAGGAACCAAATGCCAGGAATAGTTCACCGGGTGAAACCCCCACAATTATTGCCCGTGATCTTATCATTCATGATATGCAATTACTCGGTTGGTTGGTCGGTTCTTACTGCATCGGCTGGTTTCTATCAATTTATGTTGCGTCGTGCAAGGAAAATGCTCTAGATTGGATATTATGGGGTCCAATGACTTTCTCATGTGCCTTGAATTTATTTCTGAGTTTTCACTTTATGCTTTGGCAAATCTTAGTTAATCAAGTGCCTTGTTTGTTTTAAATCATTCTTTGGGGATTATACATAATATGTATTAACACCATAATATATGCACTATTATGCATAGAGCGTGCTATATCCCCATATGAAATCAAACGAAATTTTATGGGGAGGGTCCGGGCAGTCTTGCTGTTTGCTGCGCGATATGTTGTTTGTAGGCGGGGGCGCCGTTTTGATGCAATGTAGATGCGCCGAAACTTGGTTGTGTGTCGCCGAAGCAAGGTTACTGCGTCTCTTATGATATTGTCAGAGAATAGTTTAGTTCAGAATTCTAGCTTTGGGAGTTAGAGGTGGAAGTTAAAATCTTTCTTCTCTGGGCCTCAGGGAGGATTTTAACCTCCGGTCTCCGGTTTACAAGACCGGCGCTTTCAGGCTAAGCTACTGGGGCAGTTTCATTCTAGGGCTTTGTTCTCCACTCACCCTGCTAGAGGGACAAGCACGAGAAATAATCCGAAGTAAATTACTGAGGCTACCTGACCGATGATAATAAAGGGGTGTTCAACTGGCATTCCTCCGATTCATGTTAAAATAATAACGTCCGCAACTAGGGTCCAGAATAGGAATTGTGTTAAGGGTCGGAACGTAAGTCCTCGCTGCTTGGAGGTGTGTAAGATGGGCACGACCATGAGGATGAGGATGGAGAACAGTAGAGCTAAAACACCTCCTAGTTTATTAGGGATCGACCGTAAAATGGCGTAGGCAAATAGGAAATACCATTCCGGTTTAATATGGGGAGGGGTCACTAGGGGGTTGGCGGGGGTGAAATTTTCGGGGTCTCCGAGGAGGTTTGGTGAAAAGAGGGCAAGGGATGTTAGGGCAAGCAGCATGACTGCGAAACCTAATAGATCCTTGTATGAAAAGTATGGATGGAATGAGATTTTGTCAGCATCTGAGTTCAACCCTGCAGGGTTATTGGATCCTGTTTCGTGGAGGAAGAGAAGGTGAAGGATAGTGGCTCCTGCAATTACGAAGGGGAAGAGGAAGTGGAAAGCAAAGAATCGAGTGAGGGTTGCATTATCTACGGAAAAACCTCCCCAAATTCATTGGACAAGCACGTCTCCTACGTAGGGAACGGCGGACAATAGGTTGGTAATTACAGTTGCTCCTCAGAAAGATATTTGTCCTCAAGGCAGAACGTAACCAACAAAGGCGGTCATCATAACTAGAAGTAGCAGGACCACTCCGATGTTTCAGGTTTCTTTGTACAGGTAGGAGCCGTAGTAGAGACCCCGACCGATGTGGGCATAGATGCAGATAAAGAAGAAAGAGGCCCCATTTGCATGCATGTTACGGATCAGTCAGCCATAATTTACATCTCGGCAAATGTGAGTGACTGATGAGAAGGCGGTCGCGATGTCAGAGGTGTAGTGCATTGCTAGGAATAGCCCCGTAAGGATTTGTGATGCTAAGCAGAGCCCTAGCAGAGATCCAAAGTTTCATCAGACTGAAATGTTTGAGGGGGCTGGGAGGTCGACTACTGCGTCGTTGGCGATTTTTAGGAGAGGGTGGGTTTTTCGTAGGCTTGCCATTAGGGTTTCTATAGTTGAATAACAACGGTGGTTTTTCAAGTCATTAGTCTCGGTTAGAATCCGGGTAGAAATTAAAATGAAATCTCTTTTAACTATTGTGATGTCTGGGTTCCTTTTGGGTATTATTGCGGTGTGTTCAAATCCGGCTCCTTATTATGGGGCGCTTGGATTAGTGGTTTCCTCGGGACTTGGGTGCGCTATCCTGGCAATGTTGGGGATGCCGTTTCTTGCTTTAGCTTTGTTCTTGATTTATCTAGGTGGCATGTTGGTCGTTTTTGGCTATTCTTCTGCCTTAGCGGCTGACCCTCACCCTGAGAGTTGAGGGGATGCGTCAGTACTTGAATATGCAGCGTTTTACTTGCTGTTAGTTGTGGGTGGGTTAATGTATTTTGGACCAACAGCATATGAGTTTAGCGCTGGGGTATTAAGCTCCGTTAAGGAGTTTCTGGTGATTCGTTCTGATGTTGCAGGGGTTGCAGTGTTGTACGGTGTGGGGGGAATGTTAATGTTATTTTGCGCTTGGGTGTTGCTTCTTACTTTGTTTGTGGTTCTTGAGTTAACTCGGGGGTTATCGCGAGGGGCGTTGCGAGCTCCTTAGGTTGATGCTAATAGGGTAGCCAGGCCTGAAGTGATTAGGAAGATTATTAGGTATGTTTTGATCAAGCCTCGTTGGGCGTCGCTGGTGGCGGCAGATATTTTCATTTGCGTGGAGGCAAGTCCTTTTGGTCCGGCCGCTTCGAACCATGTCTGGTCCACCAGTTGGTTAGCCATTGTTTGTCCCAGTACTAGGTTCAGTTTAGGGGCCAGGCGATGGACAACTGCGGGGAAATAACCTAGTATGTTTGAGAAGTTGTGTAGTTTGATGATAGGTGTCGGTTTAAATTGTTTTGCTGTTAGCGAGGCTAGCTCTATGGCGATTAAGAGACCAACAATTGTGACAGCGAGGGCCGCCAGCTTTAGGAGGGGAGGCATGGTTATAATAGGAGTTTTCGTGGGGAGGGCATTTGAAGTAAGGATTAGTCCTGCTACAATACTTCCTCAGGCCAGGCGTTTAATTGGGTTAATGACTGCTGGATCATTTTCATTAATAGGGGAGAGGGCGGGGAAGCGGGGTGTTCCTATGGTTACAAAGAATACGACCCGAAAGCTATAGATGGCAGTGAAGGAGGTTGCGATTAGGGTAAGGACTAGGGCTCAGGCGTTAAGGTATGAGGTGTTCAGGGCTTCAATAATTGCATCTTTTGAGAAAAAGCCTGCAAGGAAGGGGGTTCCTGTAAGGGCCAAGCTTCCAATTGTTAAACAGGTCGAAGTGAAGGGGGCTAAGTTGTGCATTCCTCCCATTTTTCGAATATCCTGCTCGTCGTTTAAGCTGTGGATAATGGATCCAGAACATAGGAATAGCATTGCTTTGAAGAAAGCATGGGTGCAGATGTGGAAGAAGGCTAGTTGGGGTTGGTCTAGTCCGATGGTGACTATCATCAGGCCTAACTGGCTGGATGTAGAGAAGGCTACGATTTTTTTGATGTCGTTTTGGGTCAAGGCACAGGTGGCTGTAAATAAAGTAGTTAATGCTCCAAGACATAAGCAGATGGTTAGAGCTGTTTGATTTGTGTGTGTAAGGGGGTGAAGTCGGATGAGAAGAAAGATTCCGGCCACAACTATTGTGCTTGAGTGCAGTAGGGCGGAGACTGGCGTGGGACCTTCCATTGCGGAAGGCAGCCAGGGGTGAAGTCCGAACTGTGCCGACTTACCAGTTGCGGCAATGATTAAGCCCAGAAGGGGCAGGGTCATGTCAATATCATGTGAGAGAGAGAAGATTTGTTGTATCTCCCATGAGTTTAGGTTTATAGCAAATCATGCTATGCTCATGATCAGTCCAATATCTCCTACTCGATTGTAAAGTACGGCTTGAAGGGCGGCGGTGTTTGCGTCGGCTCGGCCGTATCATCATCCAATTAATAGAAAGGACATGATTCCGACGCCCTCTCATCCAATGAAGAGCTGGAACATGTTGTTGGCTGTAACGAGGATGATTATGGCAATAAGGAATATCAGCAGGTACTTGAAGAAACGGTTTATGAACGGGTCTGCGTGTATATATCACGAGGCGAACTCGAGGATGGATCAGGTAACGTATAGGGCAATAGGGGTGAAAATGATCGAGTAAGCGTCGAATTTTAGGCTAACATTGATGTTAAAGCTTGATGTGTTCATTCAGTGCCAGGTCGTAACAATGGTCTCTACTCCCTGGTCCAAAAAAATAAATAACGGGAGGAGGCTGACCAAAAATGCAGTGCTAACTGCGGTTTTTACATGAGTTACGGCTCAGTTGGGGTCTTTGGGCGTTGGACTAATCGTTGTGATAATGGGGTAAGCTAGTAAGGCAAAAATCAGAGTAAGTGCGGATGTCAGAATTAAGGTTGTTTGCATAGCCACTGCTTGGATTTGCACCAAGAGTTTTTGGTTCCTAAGACCAACGGATGGCTGTTATCCTTCAGAGGCCGAGTGAGCCGCAGGCTTTAACTGCGGGGGTAGAGATTAGCAGTCTCTATTGCTACAGGCCTCTCTCGGCGGGTAAGGAGATTTGAACTCCTGTCTTTGGAATCACAATCCAACATTTTTGTTAAACTATACCTGCAGTAGAATCATCCTCACATGAACTCTGGCTTTAGGATAAGCAGAATAACTGGGATGAGGTGAAGGGTGATCAGTAGGTGCTCTCGTGTGTGGTACGGGGTGAGTCCGATGATGTGAGCCGGGGCAGGGCCCCGTTGGGTCATTAAAAACATGTATAGGGAGTATCCCGCTGTAATTAAAGTGCCAACCCCTGTAAGGATTAAAGTCCATGGAGATCAATTAAACATGGTCGTAATAATCATAATTTCTCCTATTAGATTAGGCAGTGGTGGGAGTGCAAGATTGGCCAGGTTGGCGATAAATCATCAAGTGGCCGTAAGTGGAAATAGTATTTGTAATCCTCGGGCCAGGACTATGGTTCGGCTGTGTGTGCGTTCGTAGGCTGTGTTCGCCAAACAGAATAGTGCTGAGGATACTAGGCCGTGGGCGATTATTAAAATAATAGCTCCTGTTAGGCCTCAGGGGGTTTGAATTAGAATTCCTGCAGCCACTAGACCTATGTGACTTACTGAGGAGTAGGCGATCAGTGATTTCAGGTCCGTCTGGCGTAAGCAAATTGATCCGGTCATAATAATCCCTCAAAGGGCAAGTACAATAAATGGATATGCCATCTCCTTAGTTAAAGGGTCAAGGATTGAGGTTATGCGGATTATGCCATAACCACCTAATTTTAGGAGGACGGCGGCTAGTACTATTGAGCCGGCAATGGGGGCTTCTACATGCGCCTTGGGTAATCAGAGGTGAACCCCGTAGAGAGGCATTTTTACTAGGAAGGCCACCAGGCAACCAGCTCATCAGATTTTATCTCCTCAAGAGAGTAATACAATTGGTTGTCCAAAGTTCAGTGTGATTATTGAGAGACTTCCTGCCGAGCTTTGAAGTGTTAGAAGGGCAACTAATAAGGGTAGGGAGCCTGCCAATGTGTAGAACAGGAAGTAGGTACCCGCGTTTAGTCGTTCTGCCTGATTACCTCAGCGGGTAATTAGGATTAGGGTGGGGACCAAGGTTGCTTCGAATATAATGTAAAATATGATGATTTCTGTAGCTCCAAATGCGAGAATAAGGAAGGTTTGTAGCGAGGCGAGTAGTGTGATGTACATGCGTTGTCGAGGGGCAGGCTCAGTGCGGGTGTGGTTTTGACTGGCCAGGATTATTAGAGGTAGAAGTCAGCAAGTTAGTACTAGCAGGGGGGCGGATAAGGGGTCAATTGCTATGTAAGTATTGGGAAGGGTCCAGCCTGTTTCCGTCGTTCAGCTGAGTCATGATAGACTTAGCAACGCAATGAGTAGGCTGTGAGCTACTGTGGCGGTCCACAGTCATTTTTTAGGTGTCAGTCAAATTGTTGGGAAAAGCATTAGAGTGGGGATTAGAATCTTTAGCATTGTAGGAGGTTAAGGCTTTGGAGTCGGTCGGTGCCGTGGGTTCGGGCTGTGGCTACGAGGAGTGCCAATCCTGTGCTGGCTTCGCAAGCGGAAAAAGCTAATAGGAGTAGTGGTGCCGCTGAAAAGTTGGTGGCTTCTGTTTGGAGGGTTCACAAGGACAGGGCTATAAACAGCGATAGCATTATTCCCTCTAAACACAGCAATGCAGAGAGAAGGTGGGTGCGATGGAATGCAAGACCCATTAGACTGAGAACGAATGCTGCACTAAAGCTGAAATGTACTGGGGTCATAAGGGAGTCATGGACTTTAACCATAATTGTCTGAGCCGAAATCAGAAGTCTTTAGTTGGACTAATTCCCTATTCGGCCCATTCGAGCCCTCCTTGCGTCCACTCGTAAACTAGTCCAAGTGTGAGGAGGACAAGGATGGCGGTGGCTCAGGAGACAGTAGTAAGTGGGTTGAGCAGCTGGTTTCCTCAGGGAAGGGGTAATAGGAGGGCAATTTCTAGGTCAAAAAGCAGGAATAGGATTGCCACAAGAAAAAACCGCAGAGAGAAGGGCAGGCGGGCGGATCCCAGCGGATCAAACCCACATTCGTACGGAGAGAGCTTTTCGGCGTCTGGGTTTATTTGCGGCAGTCAAAAGGACACAATGACCAGGATGATGGATAAAAGGGACGCGATCGTTAGGATTGTTATGATTAGACTCATTATCTTTCCTTGGACTTTAACCAAGATTAGATGGTTGGAAGCCACCTGTACTGTCTTTTATACTAGAAAGATTATGATCCTCATCAGTAGATAGAGACGTAGAGGAAGAGTCAAACGACATCTACGAAGTGTCAGTATCAGGCGGCTGCTTCAAATCCGAAGTGGTGATTAGAGGTGAAGTGGTATAGTACTTGGCGTAGAAGGCAAATGGCTAGGAATGTAGACCCGATGATCACATGAAGGCCGTGGAATCCTGTGGCCACAAAAAAGGTAGACCCGTAAACTCCATCAGCGATAGTGAATGGGGCTTCGTAATATTCTAGGCCTTGCAAGAAGGTAAAGTAGAAACCTAAAAGGATGGTTAGAGCGAGAGATTGAATGGCTTGTTTCCGCTCCCCTTCCATTAGGCTGTGGTGAGCTCATGTGACGGTTACGCCTGAGGCAAGTAGGACGGCTGTATTAAGCAGAGGAACTTCGAAGGGGTCGAGAGGGGTGATTCCTGTTGGAGGTCAGCACCCACCTAGTTCGGGTGTAGGGGCCAGGCTGGAGTGGTAAAAGGCTCAGAAGAAGCCTGCAAAGAAGAAGACTTCTGAGGTGATAAAGAGGATTATCCCGTATCGAAGCCCTTTTTGCACCGGAGGGGTGTGGTGTCCCTGGAAAGTCCCTTCTCGGACGATATCGCGTCATCACTGGTATATAGTCAGAATGGTTAAGACTAGGCCTAGTGTTATAAGGGTGGCTGAATGGAAGTGGAACCAAATTGCAGTTCCGGAAGTCAGCAGCAGGGCGCCGACGGCTCCGGTTAGCGGTCAGGGGCTTGGGTCTACCATGTGGAATGCGTGTGCTTGGTGGGCCATTAGACGTTTTCTTGTAGGTAGAGGCTTAGGAGCAGGACAAATACGTACGCTTGAATCATTGCTACGGCTACTTCTAGTAGGGTAAGAAGGAATAAAACTGTGGCTGTCAGGATAGCTACGGTTGGTATCATAGGAAGTAAGACAAACGCTGCTGTGGCAATTAGCTGGATGAGCAGGTGGCCCGCTGTAAGATTAGCAGTTAGTCGCACGCCCAAGGCTAAAGGTCGGATGAATAGGCTAATTGTTTCGATAATAATAAGGACTGGAATTAGTGGCACTGGGGTCCCTTCTGGTAGGAGGTGTCCTAGGGCTGCGGTTGGCTGGTTTCGCATGCCAATGATTACTGTAGCAAGTCACAGGGGGACGGCTAGTCCCATGTTTAGGGAGAGTTGAGTTGTTGGTGTAAATGTGTAGGGTAATAGTCCGAGCATGTTGATAGTAATGAGGAATACTATTAAGGAAGTCAGCAGGACTGCCCATTTGTGACCTCCTTGGTTAAGGGGGAGAAGAAGTTGTTGAGTAAAACGGTTGATGAACCAGCCTTGTAAAGTTAGAACTCGGTTGTTGAGTCATCGTTCGGTAGGCGTTGGGTAGAGCGTTCAAGGAAGTGCAATTGCTAGTGCAATAAGGGGGATTCCTAGGTATGTTGGGCTCATGAATTGGTCAAAAAAGCTTAGTATCATGGTCAGTTTCAGGGTTCAGGTTTGGATTTTTCGGCTCCGATCGTGGTTGGCTCGTTATTGAAGTTGTGGGCTAAAATTTTTGGCGGGATTACTGTCAGGAACACTAGTCAAGAGAAAACAAGAATTGCAAATCATGGGGCGGGGTTAAGTTGAGGCATATCACTAGAGGTGGTTGGGGGTCACCAATCTTCAGCTTAAAAGGCTGACGCTAGGCCCTATTTAGCTTCCTAGTGAGGCGTCTTCAAGTATTAGTGAGGATCAGTTTTCAAAGTGTTCTAGCGGAACTGCTTCTACAACGATTGGCATGAAGCTGTGGTTTGCGCCGCAGATTTCAGAGCATTGCCCGTAGAAGACTCCGGGACGGGAGGCGATAAAGGCTGTTTGGTTGAGTCGGCCGGGTACGGCGTCCATTTTGACTCCTAGAGCAGGGACGGCCCATGAGTGGAGGACGTCTTCTGCCGAAACAAGGACTCGGATTGGAGACTCTATTGGGATTACCATTCGGTGGTCTGTTTCCAGGAGTCGGAACTGGCCGGGGGTAAGATCTTGGGTGGGGACCATGTATGAGTCAAAACCGAGGTCCTCGTAGTCCGTGTATTCGTAACTTCAATATCACTGATGGCCTATGGCTTTAATGGTTAGATGCGGGTCGTTGATTTCGTCCATTAGGTAGAGAATTCGTAGTGAAGGGAGGGCGATTATGATGAGAATGACGGCTGGTAAAATCGTTCATACAATTTCGATTTCTTGGGAATCTAGAATATATTTATCGGTAAGTTTGGTCGACACTATTGACACAATAATGTAAAGGACCAGTACGCTAATTAGTAGGACAATTATTAGCGCGTGGTCGTGGAAGTGTAAGAGTTCTTCTATAACAGGGGAGGCCGCGTCTTGCAATCCTAATTGTGAGGGATGTGCCATTAAGCTCTGGGTTAAGACACGCAGGGGTTTAACCCACAATTTTGCCTCGACAAGGCAAGGTAATAGTTTTACTAGTGTCTTATTTAAGAAAGTGGCAGAGTGGCCATGCAGTTGGCTTGAAACCATCTCACGGGGGTTCGATTCCTCCCTTTCTCGTTATTTTGCTTGTACTTGAACAAAAGCTGGTTCCTCAAAGGTGTGGTATGGTGGAGGGCAGCCGTGCAGCCATTCTACATTTGTTATAGTTAGTTCGACTGATGAGACTTCTCGCTTAGCTGCAAATGCTTCTCATAAAATAAACAAGAACATAATTACGGCCACGAGAGAGATTAGCGACCCAATCGAGGACACTGTATTTCAAAGTGTGTAGGCGTCCGGGTAGTCGGAATATCGTCGTGGCATACCTGCTAGACCAAGGAAATGTTGTGGGAAGAAAGTTAGATTTACCCCTACGAACATTACTCCAAAGTGGGTTTTTGTCCAGGTGCTGTGTAGGGTGTAACCTGAGAATAATGGGAATCAGTGTATAAATGCGGCTATAATAGCAAACACAGCTCCCATGGACAGTACGTAGTGGAAATGTGCTACTACGTAGTAGGTGTCATGTAGGACAATGTCTAGGGAAGAATTGGATAGCACAATTCCTGTTAGGCCTCCAACTGTGAAGAGGAAGATAAACCCTAGGGCTCAAAGAAGTGGGGTTTCTCATTTAATTGAGCCTCCGTGTAGTGTGGCAAGTCAGCTGAATACTTTAACTCCAGTTGGGATGGCAATAATCATTGTTGCCGATGTAAAATAGGCTCGGGTATCAACGTCCATTCCTACTGTGAACATGTGGTGCGCTCATACGATGAATCCAAGGAGTCCAATAGCCATCATTGCCCAAACCATTCCTATGTAGCCGAAAGGTTCTTTCTTTCCGGAGTAGTAGGCTACGATATGAGAAATCATTCCAAAGCCTGGAAGAATAAGGATGTAAACTTCAGGGTGGCCAAAGAATCAGAATAGGTGTTGATAAAGAATTGGGTCTCCTCCCCCCGCGGGGTCGAAGAACGTCGTATTTAGATTTCGGTCGGTAAGAAGCATGGTGATACCGGCAGCTAGGACTGGGAGGGATAGAAGCAGCAGCACGGCAGTGACAAGGACTGCCCATACAAACAGGGGTGTTTGGTATTGTGAAATTGCAGGGGGTTTCATGTTAATAATTGTAGTAATAAAATTAATTGCTCCAAGGATTGACGAAATACCTGCAAGATGAAGGGAAAAAATGGTCAAATCAACTGATGCTCCTGCGTGAGCTAGATTGCCTGACAGAGGTGGATAAACCGTTCACCCTGTCCCTGCCCCGGCTTCTACTCCTGAAGAAGCGAGGAGAAGAAGGAAGGAGGGTGGAAGAAGTCAGAAGCTCATATTATTTATTCGCGGGAATGCTATGTCGGGTGCTCCGATCATTAGGGGTACTAACCAGTTACCAAAGCCTCCGATCATGATTGGCATTACTATGAAGAAAATCATTACGAAGGCATGCGCCGTAACGATAACATTATAAATTTGATCATCCCCTAGGAGCGCACCCGGTTGGCTGAGCTCCGCTCGGATAAGAAGGCTTAGGGCAGTCCCTACTATCCCCGCTCAGGCACCAAATACTAAATAAAGGGTGCCAATGTCTTTATGATTGGTTGAGAAAAATCAACGTGTAATTGCCACAGGTAGGATGGCCGAAGGTTTAGGCGGCGGATTGTAGCTCCGAGGACAGAGGTTTAAATCCTCTTCTTACCAACAAGCTCTGTGGTGAAGTTCATGTCAGGTTGCAAACCTGAAGACGCAGGCTAACGCCTGCCGGGGCTTTCCCCGCCTCACCGCGCTGAGCGGCGGGGAAAGTAGATGGATGCTCGCTGGTTAGGGCGCTTAGCTGTTAACTAAGATTTTGTAGGATCGAGGCCTTCCCATCTAGAAAGGCTTTAGCTTAATTAAAGTGTTTGGGTTGCATCCAGAAGATGTGAGATAAAATCTTGCAAGTCTTATCAGGGGCTAGGAGATTTTCACTCCTGCTTGGAGCTTTGAAGGCTCATGGTCTATGTGCTATCCTAAGCCCCTAGGCCAGCAATGTGGCAATGGAGGGTGTAAGAGGTAAAAGGCTAGTTGCTAAGACAATAGTTGTGGCCAATAATAGGGTGGGCTGTTTAGTGGGGGCTCGTCAGGGAGTGGTGGAGTTAATTGTGTAGGGGGCAAGGGTTAGGGTTATTGCATATGTGAGTCGTAGGTAAAAGTATAGGCTTAGGAGGGCTGTAAGAGCTACAATTGTTGCTGTAAGGGGCAGCCCTTGATTAGATACTTCTTGTAAAATCAACCATTTAGGTATGAATCCTGTTAGCGGTGGTAGTCCGCCTAGGGAGAGCAGGATCAAGCAGGCTAGTGCACTTAGAGCGGGGGATTTGGTTCAGGCCGAGGTCAGGGTAATAGTTTTGGTGGAGTTTACTTTGTCTAGCGTTAGAAAGGCTGCTGTGGTCATAGTAATATATGTGATTAGAGCTAGTAAAGTTATTTGGGGTGCCATCTGGGCTACTAAAATTATTCATCCTAGGTGTGCTACTGAGGAGTATGCCAGGACTTTTCGTAGTTGGGTTTGGTTGAGGCCTCCTCATCCTCCTACGAGAGTTGAACAAACTGCCAAGGCGGTCAGTAAGTGGGGGTGGGCGTTTTCCGCTACTTGTAAAATAAGGGCAAAGGGGGCTAGTTTTTGCCAAGTGGAGAGAATTAATCCGGTGGTAAGTGTGATTCCTTGGAGTACTTCCGGAAGCCAGAAATGTGTGGGTGCTAAGCCGATCTTTAGTGCTAGTGCTATAATAGCAATGGTGCAGGCAATGGGGTGGGAGAGGTGGGAGATCTCCCATTGTCCCAGCATCCATGCGTTGGTAGTGCTGGCAAATAGAAGCATGGCGGCAGCTGTAGCTTGCGTAAGAAAGTATTTAGTGGTCGCCTCGATGGCTCGGGGGTGGTGTTGGCGGGCTATTAGGGGGATGATGGCTAGGGTGTTGATTTCCAGGCCCATTCATGCTAGGAGCCAATGGGAGCTGGCAAAGGTCAGGGTGGTCCCTAGCCCTAGGCTAAATAAAAGAATGGCGATTACGTAGGGATTCATTAGTAGGGGAAGGATTTTAACCAACATGTTCGGGGTATGGGCCCGAAAGCTTATTTAGCTGACCTTACTAGGAAGTGGTGTAGTGGAAGCACACAGAGTTTTGATCTCTGGAGCACGGGTTCGAGTCCCTTCTTTCTAAGGAGTCGGGGGGAGTCTAACCCCCTTGGTTCACTCTATCAAAGTGGCCCTTAGGCGTTCAGGCACGACTCCTTGGTTGACTAGAGTTGTGGGGGAAGCCCTGCTGCCCCTACTGGCAGAGAAATATGTCAGAGGATGAGTGCAAGTGTGAGGGGTAGGAAGTTCTTTCACACTAGGTGCATTAGCTGGTCATATCGGAATCGAGGGTAGGAGGCCCGAACCCATAGGAAGACGCCCGAGAGTAGGGCGGCTTTGATTATAATGCTGATTGTGGTCAGTTCTGGGAAAGAAGGAAAGTGGGAGGCGCCTATGAAAAGGATGGCGGAAAGTGTGTTTATGAATAAAATGTTGGCGTACTCAGCGAGAAAAAACAGGGCGAAAGGTCCTCCTGCGTATTCTACATTGAAGCCAGAAACTAGCTCTGATTCGCCCTCGGTGAGGTCAAAAGGGGCCCGGTTGGTCTCTGCCAAGGTGGAAATGTATCACATGGCTGCTAGGGGTCAGGCGGGCATTAAGAGTCAGATGCTTTCTTGGGTGGTACTAAATATTGAAAGAGTGAACCCGCCGGTGAAGACGATTGTGCAGAGTAGAATTAGCCCTAGTGCTACCTCATAGGAAATGGTTTGAGCCACGGCCCGTAGGGCTCCAATTAGGGCATATTTAGAATTGGATGCTCAGCCGGAACCTAGAATAGAGTAAACTGCCAGACTGGAGAGTGCAAGAATGAAAAGCATACCTAGGTTTAAATCTGTTACAGGGTATGGGAGAGGAAGTGGGGCTCAGAGGGTGAGGGCTAAAGTCAGGGCTAGCGTGGGGGTGGCTAGAAACAGGAATGGGGAAGATGTCGATGGGCGGACTGGCTCTTTGATAAAGAGTTTTACCCCGTCTGCAATAGGCTGAAGAAGTCCATAAGGCCCTACTACGTTAGGGCCCTTCCGTAGTTGCATATAGCCTAGGACTTTTCGCTCGATCAGGGTGAGGAAAGCTACGGCTAGGAGTACTGGAACAATATAGGCAAGAGGGTTGATGATGTGGGTTATAATAATGTGGAGCATAGCTGGGGAGAGGATTTGAACCCCTGAGGGGGAAGGCTTAGGCTTCCTGCATTTACCGGGCTCTGCCACCCCAGCGCGCCCTTTTCTTGGGCTGGGAGGTTTACCCCCCTTTACCCGCTTCAGTTGTCTTCATCGGGTTGGGGAGAGGCGTGCTTCAAGCATAGGCCTCATCATTCCGGTCCTTTCGTACTAGGAAGGATGGCGTCACAGATAGAAACTGACCTGGATTACTCCGGTCTGAACTCAGATCACGTAGGACTTTAATCGTTGAACAAACGAACCCTTAATAGCGGCTGCACCATTAGGATGTCCTGATCCAACATCGAGGTCGTAAACCCCCTCGTCGATATGGACTCTGGGAGGGGATTGCGCTGTTATCCCTAGGGTAACTTGGTCCGTTGATCGACTAGAAGCCGGATCATTGACGGTCAAATATTTTGTGACTTAGAGCTGTGGCTCTTGGTTTTAGGGTTTTCCCTATCCTCTCGGGGGCTTTGTTTTCCCCCGCGGTCGCCCCAACCGAAGACGTTTGTGCCAGGATCACGCTGGTTTGGAATTCCGTTAGCCGGGTTTCTTTTGGTGATTGGTGGGCGTCTAAAGCTCCATAGGGTCTTCTCGTCTTGTGTTGGCATGCCCGCTTCTGCACGGGCAGATCAGTTTCATTGACCAGAAAAAAGAGACAGTTAAACCCTCGTTATGCCATTCATACAGGTCTCCATTTAAAAGACAATTGATTGCGCTACCTTTGCACGGTTAAAATACCGCGGCCGTTAAACTTTTGGTCACAGGGCAGGCGGGACCTTCTATACTTGTGTGGGCAGAAGGCGATGTTTTTGGTAAACAGGCGAGGTTTAGGTTTGCCGAGTTCCTTTTTATTCTTTAAGTCTTTCCCTTAGTGTGCACACCTGTGTGGGGTTAACGATCGTGGTATTGCGGGGTTTTCTTGGCCAGGGGTGGCGGGAGCGCATGGCCCTCTGTTATTGAGTTCGTTAGTTGTCGATGGTAGGTCCGATTCGACTTACACGTGTGCAGGGAGAAGTTCATTCTTCTTATTACTCGTTCTAGCATGGTCTCTCCTATGGTGGCATAGGGGGGCCCAGTATTTGTTAGGGGCATTGAGGGCACTTGATGGTATAATAGGCTTGATTTGGTCTGAGCTTTAACGCTTTCTGTTCAGGTGGCTGCTTTTAGGCCCACTGAAACCTGTGGCCTTAGTCTGGTATATCTCTTAGCCTCCTGTGAAGGTTGTGTCCTTTGTTAAGGGAGCTGTACCTCCTTCAACTAACTCCCGTAGTTATCCTTTATTCCTAACTTTAGTGAAACTATGGTGGGTAAGGGTTTCAACGGGGCTGAACTTCTATTCATTTCTTGGGCAACCAGCTATAACCTGACTCGGTAGGTCTTTCACCTCTACTCGGGGATCTTCCCACTCTTTTGCCACAGAGACGGGTTGGCCCTATAATAGGCTGTCCCGGAGTAGCTCGTCGGGTTTCGGGGGTTCAAACTAGAGGTCTCTTTGCTTGGGGTTACTAACTAGATCATGATGCAAAAGGTACGAGGTTGCGTCTCTGCTTTTATTCACTTTAGTGCGCTATTTCATCTCTCTTTCAGCTTTCCCTTGCGGTACTTTATCTATGGCTTCGTGGGTCCTTTTCCGTCGCCCGTACTGGGGTGGTCGAATGGTTTAGTTTACAAGATTAGTTTTTATTAGACTAGTGTATGTTGTAGGCTTGGTCGTGTTGGGTTGAGCTAGCTGTTTAGTTCAGGGCGATCCAACTTGCATGGATGTCTTCTCGGTGTAAGGGAGGCGCTTAACTGTCTCAGCCACACCCTGGTTATTCCAAGTGCACCTTCCGGTACACTTACCATGTTACGACTTGCCTCCCCTTTGTGATTGTTGTCGTGTTAAATACTAGATGTTGGTGTTGTCGGGGAGAGTGACGGGCGGTGTGTGCGCGCTTCAGAGCCGGCTTCAGGGGAGCACTCTATTCTCCCCTTACTGCTAAATCCACCTTTGGGCTGCCATTTCAGACAGCCTTCCGTGAATAATCTGCTTCAGATAATGTAGCCCATTTCTTCCTACTTCGTACGCTACACCTCGACCTGACGTTTTGGGCAATGCCCATCTCGCTTACTGCGATGCCTTCACAGGGTAAGCTGGCGACGGCGGTATATAGGCGGGAAGAGCAAGGAGTAGTGAGGTTGAACGGGGGTTATCGGTTCTAGAACAGGCTCCTCTAGGGGGGTCTGAAGCACCGCCAAGTCCTTTGGGTTTTAAGCTGGCGCTCGTAGTCCCCGGGCGGATATCTGTTGTATTGAAATATCAAAGTTTACGGCAGGGCATAGTGGGGTATCTAATCCCAGTTTGTGTCCCAGCTGTCGTGGGTTCTGGCGGAGTAGTAAAGCTACTTTCGTATCAGGGGTTCGAGTCTCCAGGTGCGTATAACAGCCTAGGGGGTCTTCAGCTTTAGTTTTGTGTTTTCCATAACCACTCTTTACGCCGGGTTTATCAACTTGGGTCTCTCGTATAACCGCGGTGGCTGGCACGAGTTTTACCGACCCTCTTAACTCTAACTAAGTCAAGTTTTCACTTATGGCTTAATGTTTATCACTGCTGAATTCCCTTGGGGGTGTGGCTAAGCAAGGCGTCTTGGGCAAAATGTCGTGCCTGATACCAGCTCCTCGTCTCCGGACGGGAGATTGAGGGCATCCTCACAGGATCGCGGAGGCTTGCATGTGTAAATCGAGTTAAAGCCGATAATAAAGTCAGGACCAAACCTTTGTGCTAGCGGGGCTTCTTAAGGCCCATCTTAACATCTTCAGTGTTATGCTTTGTTTAAGCTACACCAGC